TTCAATTCTGACTGGTAATAAATACCGGGACTTTGCAATATTTGATTGATCACAATTCTATATATTCCATTTACTATAAAAGCTCCCAGAGAAGTCATTAGAGGGATCTTTCCTATCAAAATTGTTTGTTCTTGGATATACCTACGCCTATCGTTTTTCCAAATGAGTCTCGCGGATACATATAATTCAGAAGAATATGTGAGTGATTCATACACAGCGTCTCTTTCCTTTATCAGGGGTTCTACCAACTGATATCTTTCCAAAAATAATTCAAAGTCAATTTCTTGATTTGTATCTTCAATTTTTGGAAACTTAGAAAGTTCTTCTGTCAAACCCTGATCAATGAACCTACAAAATCCTTCGAATTGTATCTGATTAAATCCAGGTATTGTGGACATTGTGTCTATCCCGGATTATTTTGAAATTGTCAGTTATTTATATTCATTTGCATAAATGAAAAAAAAAAAAAAGAAATACCATTTTGGCTGGCTCATTATCCATCAAATCCTATATATAGATCTAGCAATGATGTAATTTCGATTCTATGAATCTTTGACTGGAATCTATGAGATAAGTGGAATAAAAATTTATACTGAACTTAAACTTAATTTTAAGAAATTTTTAAGAGATGCAGGCGGAACGGAATTGATAAAACAGTCTTAGAAACAGAATTCTCCCACTTAGGCTTACGATTCCCTTTCTTATATTATATTTATAATGTATAACTCTATTGATATTCTAATCTACTTGAATATTGAATACCAGAAAACTATATGATATGAATATTTATTATTATTAACATATCTGTGTCTTCTCTCTTCTTTTATTGTCCTATATAATTTCATATGGCGAATATGAATAATAATCTTTTGGTAAAGCAACTAAAATCCAATGCGAAGGAAAGGATCTTGGGGCTTTGTGAATGAGAGAGATAAAGATGAGAAAGACCAATGAAATAAAGTTTCAAGGTTATATAGTTTAATGGTAAAGTTTGATTACCATTAACCTCCAGAAAATTTAACGAGTTTTTCGCTAAAGACGGATCTCGGCCTGAGTTATATTAAGTTAAGCACGCCCTTATTCTTTATTTTTGTTTATTACGTATTTCCTATTCTATTTCTAATATAATATTTCTATTGTTTTTTTATTTCCTTTTTTTTTTTTCCGGGACCTTGTATTTCTGTTTCTAGTTTATTTCTGGCTCAAGGCGGCCGTAGGCCCCTATGGTCCAGTGGTTACGACCTCTCTCTTTCACGGAGAAAACGAGGGTTCAAGTCCCTCTGGGGGTGTACCAAGACTCAAGACTATAGGAGTAGGAGTGGTATTTTCTATCAAATGATCCCTGTTTGTCAAATCCTTCTATTAGTCTACTCAGAAGGACTTCACTATTTCATATCATTTAATATTTCTATTATTTGTCAAGTCTGCCTGGTAGACGAAAGGAAGTTTATTATGGAACGTCTAAAAAATTTAGGCGTTGGGTCGATGCCCGAGTGGTTAATGGGGGCGGACTGTAAATTCGTTGACAATATGTCTACGCTGGTTCAAATCCAGCTCGGCCCAACAATTTGCCAATCTACTATCAGACGGTAGACCTAATAAGTACCTATCCAAAATTTCTGCTAGATCTCTTCTTATTTCCCTGGGATTGTAGTTCAATAGGCTAGAGCACCGCCCTGTCAAGGCGGACGTTGCGGGTTCGAGCCCCGTCAGTCCCGACGGATCCAATAAGTACATCAATTCGCCTCTCCATTTTCTGTGAAATTCCCTTTTTTTTTCAGGATTCTGTCAAAGAAAGAATAAACCCTAAACTAAAATTAAAATAACTAAAATAGTGAAGTTGATAGAATATTCCATCTTTTATCCCGCGCCTCATCTTTCTCATACTTCTTTGTCTTCCAAAGAAAATTGGATTGGATCATTAAAATTTAGAACCTAATTCCTCTCTTTTTCCACTTCGCTTGTATTGTTTGTTGGGGTTAATGGAAACGGATGGGTGGTTAGATGATACTTCGTTTGATGGTTCTACAAGGAAGACCTAAAAAGAAAGAACATAAAAAAAGGAATTTTTGCTCGGTCCGGGAATCCAAGATTGGATTCGGTATGGATAAAGGATCTTCGTATGTTATACTATTCAATTCTCGACGACGAATTAATTTAATAGCTCAGATATTGTTATTCATGATATTGATCCGATTCAAGATCGTCGATAGGTAATGCATTCATTGAATTGATAGGTGAAAGATTTATCATCTCTATGGGATTAAATCCCGAGTTATTGTGAAATAAAAAAACGATGAGATTATGGAAGTAAATATTCTTGCATTTATTGCTACTGCACTGTTCATTTTAGTTCCTACTGCCTTTCTACTTATAATTTACGTAAAAACAGTCAGTCAAAACGATTAATTACTTTGAATGAAACTTGACTTCTGAATTCTTATCCATATTTGAAGAAATCAAAAGAAAAGTATTCTATTTTAAATGAAATCAACGGGCTATAATCGGCGGTATTCTATGAGATCCGAGAGTATGGTAAGAAAGAAATTTTTTTCTTACTTACCATACTCTCTAGTAGTGTTATGTTATAGTAGTGTATAAAGTTGTAAATAGAGTTGGTATACTATATTAGCTTCTATCTTCAATCTATGTAGTTATTAATCCATATATGGAATTGACGTAGGACCCGATTCTATTTCTTTGATACATCTATTTATTCCGATGAATCTGAAAAAAGCGTTTTACTGTTATAGAATACATTTCTCCACTAGAATCCAAGGGAATTTTGAAACGAGGATCTTTTTATTTCAAAATTATTTCAATTTAAATAAAAAAACGATCTATAAAAAATTGATATTGATACCGTTAACTAAATTAGGAGTGCTTCTAAAGTCCACTTCTTCCCCATACTACGAGTGAAAGGGAAAATGTAAAGACTACCATTAAAGCAGCCCAAGCGAGACTTACTATATCCATGTGAATTATATCCCTTATCTCTATGATAGAATTATTCCATTATTGCTCACTAATAATAGTAGAATGAATGGTCCAGAGTCAAAAAGGGATTCTGGCCGAACACTATTGATGAACCAGTCAAATAAATCCATTTCAAAAATTCCTATATGATTTCTAATCGGGAAAGACTAAATACAAGTAAAATATACAATGACACTATAAGGGAATGTTACTAATGGAATGGAACGCTCAAAAATAAGATAGCCCTTTCCTTTTTTTTTAAAAGATAAATTACCAGAAGAGATGTTTAGAATCAAACAAGTATCAACAGTCCTCTTATACTGTTTTGCTGGCGAAATTTAGTTTTAGCAGCAGAACAGAATAAGAGATTTAGATTCATTTGTTGATGAGGCGGCACCCGGATTTGAACTGGGGAAAAAGGATTTGCAGTCCCCCGCCTTACCACTCGGCCATGCCGCCAAAACAATACACAATAGGAAAAAAAATTCGGTTGGATTACTAAACTTTAGTTTTTTGTACTTGCATCCCTTTTCAGCCTTTTTATATTTTTTAAAAAAAACTAAATATATAATATACAATAAAAATGAGAAAAGAAACCCTTTTTCCCCTTTTGATTGTGTTTTATTTACCCCCTTGATTGATTGATTGTATCGTAAGAACCCACAATGCCGAAAAACTTCCACTAAGCTTTCTATTGAAAAATAAAATTTTATTTTGACTCAAAAAAGTTAAAATTTATGACAAAAGGGAACCATTAACTATTCGTTGACTGAGAATTCGTGACTTATTCTTGGATTTGAATCTAAAATTTGGTTTCCCTAATGACATAAGAAAATACAAATGGATACATACTTAATTGATTCTTTTGAATCAAAAATCCTTCTCAATTTCTATTATAACAAAAATGATAAGTATATGTAAACCCCAGAAGGGAAATTTTTACACAGATACCAAATTGGCTATTTAGAGTATGTTGCCTATAAACAAACGGGAATTCATTGGAACAAAAAAAAGGCCCGGCTGGGTATTGACCGGGCCAGGCCCAAAAGGCACTTCGAACAAAATAAAAGCAAGAAGGTCTTCTTTATTTATCTTTCTATTTGGATCTTTCGAGCATCTAAATGGAATTGCTAATTCTATAATAACGATAAAGAATGTAAAAGAAATACTTTATTTAATCCTTACTTGATGTGTAATGTAACATAGTAATTATCTTTTTCAATTGGGAGAGATGGCTGAGTGGACGAAAGCGGCGGATTGCTAATCCGTTGTACGAGTTATTCGTACCGAGGGTTCGAATCCCTCTCTTTCCGTTTCCGTTGATGACTTTCTATTTTTTTCTTTCAATTTTTGCAAACCCCTTTTTATTTTTTTTAAATATGTGGAATAGCTAAAATAAAATCTTAATAAAATTGTAAAATCAAACAAGAAAAACTAAATTTTTATTTTATTCTTCACGTCCAGGATTACGTCCTGGATCATTGGATAGGAATCCAAAAATGAAGAGAGAAACAAAGAATATTACTACTGTGTAAACGAAAAGTTTGAGAGTAAGCATTACACAACCTCCAAGATCATTTTTTGAAAAAGAAAAACGAGAAAAGATAATAGATCCTCCACTTTTATATCACATATCCTATTTTGACACCAAGAAATGAATTATAGAAATAGAAAAGAATGTTCAGAAATTCAAATCAAATGAAGTTGAAATTTCAATTTGTAAATTTATAATATGATTAGGGTCTTTAATTACCACAAATCACTTTCATACCCACAATTAGATATTCTAAGGGACCCTAAGCTCATAAGGTATTTCCCCGTAAAAAGGATTAAAATGGGGAAATAGGGCGAGCCGGATTTCTCGCGACTATCCGAGAGTTTGAATGTTTGAATCGAAGGTTCATACTGTCAGACTTATTTGATCTTATCAATTGTTATAATTTTTCTCGAATAAATCATGAATTTTCTAGGATAGTATTAAAGCTCTTATCGAAAACTTACAGCAGCTTGCCAAACAAAGGCTAAAAGAAAAAAGAACAGGGGTATAACTGGCATGACATCTACGATTGGATTCAAAAAAGCATAGGCTTCGGGCAATTTGGCGAAGAAAAGACTAGTCGGATAAAGGGCAGAATTAAGACAGATCAAACTAAAAATATTAAGCATAACAGACTTTTTTTTCGTCGAAATAATTGCATTTTGATTGAGTTATTGAGTTAAGGAAAAATGAAGAAAGTAAGGTAAACAAAAAAATCCTTCTTTTTCTGCTCAATCAAAAATCCTCCAATTCTCAAAGGAGAATAGAAGAAATCATACTTTCATACAATATCTTAATTGAATTATATGTAATGATCAATAAATTCAGTTGAATTCTAGATATACACATGCCAAAATCCTAGCATGAATCTATAATAGATTCTACAAAGAAAAAAGAATTTCTCTCGATAGTTGGACTGGAATTGACGAAGACTTAATACCAATATTATTCTTTATTTAGTGTCCAATAAAAATAGAAATGGGGCGTAGCCAAGCGGTAAGGCAACGGGTTTTGGTCCCGCTATTCGGAGGTTCGAATCCTTCCGTCCCAGAGCCTATCCATTGTATCCTAATATTTGTTTTTTGTTCAAGGAGGTTCTGTTTCAAGGTCTAATATTGCATAGAATATTATTCTTCCTTCTTTTTTGATTTTGAATGATTCTTTGCGGAAGCATATCTGAGTTTTTCACAAACTGAACTAAATCAAGTTCAAATGATATGCAAAAGTAACTGATAACTGAAACCTTTTCTGATTCAGATAAAGATAAGATGAGATAGATCATAGTTGCAGAAAGATTACTTAACCTCAGCAAATTATGAAAATACATATAAAAGAGGAAGCGCTTAACCTATAGGTATGTATTCTTATCCTATTTCAGTGACAATAGTGTTTCTTTTTTTGTGAAAAAGAATTGGCATCCCTAAAATATTAAAAAATAGTTAACAAAAAATTTCTTTTTTTTTATTGTTTGATTTAGCTTATTTGCTTTACATCATTGACAATTCCATTCGAAAATATTTCTTCTTATGATAATGATAATAATAAGGGAGTCTTTACTGTAAAACTTGACTCAAATAATGATGGAGAAGTTGGAAACTTTTTCAAGTATCAAGATTTGTAATGATTCCTTATGGGTTGACTCTTTGGGAAGTTGCCAGTCTATCTTATTGAGTCACTTGAAGAGGCAGAGTAAAATAGAATTTCTTTTTTCGTGTGATTTCTGTTAGTTATGTTATTTCTATATTTGGATTTCTGGAATTTCTGTTATATTATATATATTTTTTTATATTTTTTTGAAATAGATATTTATAAAAAAACGTTCCATTCATACAAAAAAGCTGGGGTCTTGCTAATATTTCTTCAGAAAAATCTTTATTATGATAGATAAGAAAAAATATAAATTACTTTGTCTCTGTACCGACTGAACCAATGACTATTCATGATTCCATAATATAATTGAATCAATTCCGTACTGGTTCCAAATTAGAGGAATGTTATGGTAAAACTTCGTTTAAAACGATGCGGTAGAAAGCAACGTGCGACTTGAAGGACACGATCCGGTGTGGATTCTTTTTCTTACATCCACCATTTTATATTTTATATAGGAATGAAGGTGCTCTTGGCTCGACGTCATTTGTTCTATTCTACTAGAGCCCTTCTCTTTTTATTGGGTTGTAATGTAACATAGTTCATGATGGAGCTCGAGTAGAAAGTATTGATTAATTTCTCAGGGGCAACGATCTAGGGTTAATGCCAATTCATAAATTGGAACAACTTCGTAAGTATATCTTCGATATAGAAATCGAAAGGATCCGATTCGAGCAAATTCAAATATATTTTTGTTGGAACGGCTAAAACTTTTTCGATACGCAGTGTATCGCGCACGAATCAACCGTCGGTATGATTCTTTGATAGAAAGAAATCGCAAAAGGGGTATGTTGCTACCATTTTGAAAGGATTAAGAAGCACCGAAGTAATGTCTAAACCCAATGATTTAAAACAAAGATAAAGGATCCCAGAACAAGGAAACACCACTTCAATTGTCTCACGGATCCGAATAACGAATCAAAATAGATTTTAAACGAGACAAAAAGGGTGGGTTAAAGACCACTCAAAAAAAATATATATATCTTTAAGATATTTGAGATATTATATTATTGAACTTGAGTTATGAGTACAAATGATTTTTTTCAAGAAGATAGACTCATTTATTTTACGGATTCCTTTCCTATTTATTCTAATTTTATCCATAGATAAAACTTCGAATCATTTTTTTCTCGAGCCGTACGAGGAGAAAACTTCCTATACGGTTCTAGGGGGGGGTTCTTTTTCATCTACATCTATCCCGATGAGCCGTCTATCGAATCGTTGCAATTGATGTTCGATCTCGAAGAGAAGGAAGAGATCTTCGGAAAGTGGGTTTTTATGATCCGATCAAGAATCAAACTTATTTAAACGTTCCCGCTATTCTCTATTTCCTTGAAAAAGGCGCTCAGCCTACAGGAACTGTTCAGGATATTTTAAAAAAGGCAGAGGTTTTTAAGGAACTTTGCCCTAACCAAACAAAATTAAATTAATTAAATTAAGGAAATAAAAACTAAGGGTAGGATAGTGATTTCTATATCATTTTGGATATCTTTTCTATACTATGTTTTTTTATTTCCTTTCTTGGTCTATTCGTATCTATTTCTCATTGCTTTTATAGAAGGTTTTGAAAACCGTATTTGATTGATCCTCAAAAAATAGAAATTAAATAAAAAATTATGGCATTACCTGTAATTGGGTGGTTTTCATTTGAACTCTAATACCAAGTAACAAACAAGGAATAGAAGTTCTTTATTCTATATATGCATTCAATATGCTATTGAAAACCCGTTTAAATTTTATATTTTATAGGTATATGCAGTGCCAATCCAACACAAGTCCTTTTTTTTACTATTTTTCAATTTAAGTTTTTGTATTTTTTCATCGTCTTAACCTTTATGTTGACAACGTTGTATCGAACAAATATAATTCATCGTGATAAGCAGATCTATTTATTTCCGTCCCATAGGTTTTCTTTTTTAATTGTTGATTCAAATGATGGGTTCGTTGGATTAGCTTTGATACCCGGATTTTTGATTGAAAAAGTGGATAACATAGAAATAGGGGATGTTCTACCATTTTTACATTTATTTATTTATTATTATTTGATCAGTAAATTTTTTCTTTTTTCATCTGATTTAGTCATTTTTATGTTCCAAATAGAGTAGAAATTTTTTCTTTTTAGATTTTTTATTTCGTAGAGTAATGCTTTAATTTAATAATTTTGTTTTATTCTGATTGTATCTACATACCCTTTTATATTTGGGTTGCTAACTCAATGGTAGAGTACTCGGCTTTTAAGTGCGGCTAGGATCTTTTACACATTTAGATGAAGCGAGGGATTCGTCCATACTATCGGTAAAGTTTGGAAGACCGCGACTGATCCTGAAAGGGAATGAATGGAAAAAATAGCATGTCGTATCAATTAAGAGTTCTGAGAATATTTTATTCTTTCTGGCTCGGTACAAAGCCTTCTTTCTTTTTTAATTGAAAGGGAGCAAACCGAAGTCAATTTCAAGTTGGGTCGAATTAATAAATGGATAGGGCCCCACGGCTTCAATTAATTTCATTTTTATTATAGGGAAAGAAAAAGCAACGAGCTTTCATTCTGAATTTGAATGATTACCCGATCTGATTAGACGTTAAAAAAATATTAGTGCCCAATACGGGAAGGCTTTCTCCCAGGAAAAAATATTCTTGATTTTTTAATGAATCCTAAATATTACCACTCTCCATTCCATAATGGAGATGTATGTGTATAAGAAACAGTATATTGATAAATCAATTTCCAAAATCAAAAGAGCGATTGGGTTGAAAAAAGTAAAGGATTTCTAATCATCTTGTCATCCTATAAGGAAAACGAACATAAAAACTTAAAATTAAATGGAAAAAGAGATGATAGAGAATCTGTTGATAAGTTTATCTGGATCCGAGGTATCTATTCGGTTTGTACTATAATACCTTGTTTTGACTGTATCGCACTATGTATCATTTATAACCCCCAAAATCCTCTACCTTTCATTTAAATAGAATTTCAAATGGATAAATTCCAAAGCTATTTAGGGCTAGATAGATCTCAACAACACTACTTCTTATATCCACTTATCTTTCAGGAGTATATTTATGTACTTGCTCATGATCATGGTTTAAATAGATCCATTTTGTTGGAAAATGCAGGTTATGACAATAAATCCAGCTTACTTATTGTGAAACGTTTAATCATTCGAATGTATGAACAGAACCTTTCTGTTAATGACTCTAAACAGACTCCTTTTTTGGGGCAGACCAATCATTTTTATTCGCAAATAATGTCAGAGGTTTCTTCAATCATTATGGAAATTCCATTGTCTCTGCGATTAATATCTTCCCTAGAAAGGAAAGGGGTAGTTCAATCCGAAAATTTACGATCAATTCATTCAATATTTTCTTTTTTAGAGGACAACTTTTCACATTTAAATTATGTATTAGATATACTAATACCTTACCCAGCCCATCTGGAAATATTAGTTCAGGCTCTTCGCTATTGGATAAAAGATGCTTCCTCTTTGCATTTATTAAGATTCTTTCTCCATCAGTGTCATAATTGGGATAGTCTTATTACTTCAAATTCAAAGAAAGCCAGTTCTTCTTTTTCAAAAATAAATCAGAGATTATTCTTCTTCCTATATACTTTTCATGTATGTGAATATGAATCTGGTTTCCTCTTTCTCCGTAACCAATCTTCTCACTTACGATCAACATCTTCTGGAGCCCTTATTGAACGAATTTATTTCTATGGAAAAATGGAGCATCTTGCAGAGGACTTTCCCAGGGCTTTTCAAGCAAATTTGTGGTTGTTCAAAGATCCTTTCATGCATTATGTTAGGTATCAAGGAAAATCAATTCTTGCTTTAAAAGGGACGT